TATAGTCGACGTTGATTCATCATCTTTTACGTCTCTAATTCAAAACCGAACACGAAACTTTAGTTTCATTCGGCTCCTTTATGGAATAGGGAAATTTTCGATCCATAACATCTATATTAGCCTCTCGGTTTTAATGGATTAAAAAAATGTGCTTTCTAGATGATCCCTCTAAATTAGAAATGAGGTTTTTTTTTTAAATCTTTCTAGTTACTTCGTTCTCTATTTCTATTTGAAAGAATCCTAAGGAAAAGGATTTTGTTTCCAACGATCTAAAATAAGATCTCGATGACTATAGTAAACCAAAGTCATCAATTCATACTTAATTTGAATTTCATTTTGCTTCAATTTTTACTATCAAAAAAAAAAAAAAATTGAAGATTTAGTTACGATTATAAATAGACTTTTCTATCTTTATCCATAGATCCTTTACTCATATTTATTCAATTAGAAGTCTTAATCCAATTTTTCAAAAATTATGTTTCGTAATCTCATAATCCAATTTTTTTTTTTTTTTCAATTTCGAATTGATTCTTCGATCTAAATTACGAGAATGTATGTTCTTCCTTGAATTTTTCATTGAGAGGAAAAAGATTAAATTCTTTATATTTAATTTTACGAAATAAAGTTTTTGATCGGAATATGAACCGAAGTAGCCCTTAACTATTAGGATTAATAGAACGAATCACACTTTTACCACTAAACTATACCCGCTACAATGGGATTATTGTCTATAAATGACCCTTTTGTCGAGTAAGAGTATGGAGGATAAGATTCTAAAAGAATCATCATCAAAATTATAGTGTTAATATATTGTATCTCTTCAGGGAACCCAACGAGATTCGAAAAAGGAAGACTCATTAATTGAATTCTATATCATTCGTATAGAATTTGATTCTCTATCATACGCGTGGAAATAGTTCTACTTAGAATTGTTTTTTTCTACTTAGAATTGTTTTTATTTCAATAAGAACTCTTTTTGATTCAAAAAGAGAATTTTGTTGACCCCAATCGGTTGGAACAAAAAGGTATCGGTGGGTTCGTGGAAATAGAAAGGGACTTTTCGGGCGAAATTAAAAAGGAAAAGGTCTGTACTTTTCTATTTTAATTTTTCTAAATCGAATTTTTCAATTAGAAATTTCGAATTGATTGTATAAATCAAATCGAAGAAGTTTTCTTATTTTTTATATCTTATAGCAATCAATATAAAATCAAATATTGAGTTAGAGATATCTTTTTAACCCCTAACTTTACTTTAATTTATCTAATTTATTTAAAGGATATTTTTTAGTAGATCTTGATTTTTTTAGGGATTAATTTATTTAGGGATTCATTTAGATCTAAATGAATATTATTTAGGTACGTTTAAAGAATTCTATACTTTCTAGATGAAATATGCTAATTTCATCTAGAAAGTATAGATATAGAATAACTAGAAAATTTTTGTCTTTTCTATTTTCTATATCTATATTTCAAATTTCAATTTGAAACATTTAATCTGTTATATTCTATATAATATGTTATATATTAATAATTAATATATTTTGTCATAGATTAAATTATGTACATTAACCATATAAAAGAAAAAGGAATAGAATTCCCTAAAAAAAAAAAATAAAGGAATTTCAAAATAATGAAGAGAGATAAAAAAAGAGAAAAGGAATTTTCCTTTTCAAGTCTTCCTTCTTCTGAAATAGTGGATAAAAATAGTAATTACCCCTTTTTTAATTCGGAGAGGTGGCTGAGTGGACTAAAGCGTCGGATTGCTAATCCGTTGTATGAGTTATTCGTACCGAGGGTTCGAATCCCTCTCTTTCCGGTTGCATTGATTGCTTGATATTTTTTTTTATCTTTCAAATTTCTCGAATCTTTTTACTTTGATTTAATAGTTAAATTAAAGATGTAAAAAAGATGAAATTCCGAGAACATGCAAAAATCAAACAAAAAAGTAAGAAAAAATCTTATTGTTATGTTATTCTTCACGCCCAGGATTACGCCCCGGATCATTAGATAAAAATCCGAAGATGAAGAGCGAAACAAAGAATATCACTACTGTATAAACAAAGAGTTTGAGAGTAAGCATTAAAAAATCTCCAATTTTTTTTTTTTTTTTTTAATATAAAATAAAAGAAAATAGATTCTCTATTTTCTTTTATTTTATATTAAAAAAAAGATTTTCAAACCACACAATGAAGTACTTTTTACACGGCGAAAAGAGTTTTTATAAAAAAAAAAAAACAAATTTTGAATTTGCATAAGAATCGAATTTTTCATTACAAAAAATTTGTTTTCATATTTACTATTCTATATTGCGGCAGACTCCAATAAAAAAATCGGCCCTCTCGTTCAATGGACTGGAAAAAATAAGAATCAGGAAATAGCGTGATCCAGATTTCTTGCGCCTAGACTCTATACAATAACTTCAATGTTTGAATTTGAATTGCTAATAATTTTTTTCTCGAATAAATCGAAGACAATCTGTAAGATCTTATCGAAAACTTACAGCAGCTTGCCAAACAAAGGCTAATAGAAAAAAGAATACAGGGATTACTGGCATAAAATCTATGATTGGATTCAAAAAAGCATAGGCTTCGGGCAATTTTGTGAAGAAAAGGCTGCTTGAATAAAGGGCAGAATTAAAACAGATACAAATAAAACTAAAAATATTAAGCATAACAAATATTTTGTTTTTAAAGATAATTCGATTTTGACTGAGTTATTAATTATGAATATTTCATATTTTTTTGATAACAAAATTTCCAAAAAAAAAAAACAACAACAACAAAAAAGAACAGAATAAATCCTATTTTCCTACAATATCTTAATTGAATTATATATTATGATTAATAAATTGATCTTAATTCTATATCGACACATATGAAAATCCGAATAAGAAACTTAATCTATTTTCTAGCGATTTCGGTGTAAATTGACGAAAAATCAATATCAATATTAGTTTTTATTAGTATTGAATAAAAACCTAAATGGGGCGTAGCCAAGTGGTAAGGCAACGGGTTTTGGTCCCGCTATTCGGAGGTTCGAATCCTTCCGTCCCAGAGCATACCTAGAATATTAAATAAAAATTGTTTTTGTTTTTTTGAACAACCTTGAATTTATTGATTATTGCATTTTTGATTTAAGAGTGAAATTCTTGTTTCTTTTTTTTTTTTTAATGGCTTTTCTAGGTAGAAATTTTTTTTTTCTTATGACAATAACCCGGTCTTAGTTTTATTCCTAATATTTATATTTATTCTTAATACGAATATTAGAATTGTATATCAAATAATATTGATAAATATCAATAAAATATTCATGCAATAGATCATATAATACAATAGATTGTACAATAAAATAGGGTATTTGAAATGAATTTTTTCTGATGCTGTTTCATTTTAAGAAAAAAGTATCCAAGAGAAGTTCAAAACTGAGATTACTATCTATGTACCGGTTCGACCAATGACTATTCACGATTCCATAATAGAATAATCAATTACATACCGGTTCAAAATTCACGGAATATTCTATTATGATAAAATGATAAAACTTCGTTTGAAGCGATGTGGTAGAAACCAACGTGTGACTTGAAGGACATGATTGGTTGTGGATTTGTCGAGCCAACCTATTTTATATTTATAGTATAACGAAATGAAGGTGCTCTTGGCTCGACATCATTTGTTCGGTTAGACTAGAACTTTCATTTCTTGTTGATTTGTAATGGGAATAGTACATGATGGAGCTCGCGTAGAAAGTTTTGATTTTTTCTCTAAGGTAAGAATCTACGGTTAGTGCCAATCAATAAGGTAGAACAACTTCGTAAGTATCTTTTCTATATTCTATAGGAAAATTAAGAATTGAAAGAGTCTAATTCGAACAAGTTTCAAATACACGACAAAAAAAATTGTAGGAATTGAGAACATTCTTTTGATCAAAAAAAGTCTATGACGCGGGAATCAATCATTAGCATTCGTCCGGTTCTTAAATAGAAAAGAAAGAAATCACACAACAAAAAGAGGTATGTTGCTGCCATTTTGAAAGGATTAAAGATCCGCAAATAATGTCTAAACCTAATGGTTCATGGCAAAGATAAAGTATGCTGGAACAAGTCAATACCGTTGTTCAATTGTATCAACAATTAGACTGAAGAATAAACTATAGATTCTAAAGAAGCCAAATAAAAAGAAAGGGAATTAGAGATCACTTAAAAAATAAAATGGCCTAAGGAGTTGTCTTGGAGCTATTTGAAAGTTATCTAATTTGAGTTAGGGAGTTCGAATGATTTTTTTTTCTTTTTTGTCAAACAAAAATAAGAATAAAAAAGATGGAAATAATAGTCTAATTGATTTGATGATTTGAAGAATCTTTTTTTGATTTTCATTCTATACTTCTATACTTATACAGAACTTCAAATCGGTTTTCTCGAGCCGTACGAGGAGAAAACTTCTTATACGTTTCCCGGGGCCTTTTATCTAGCTCTATCAAAATGAACCATTTATCGAATCGTTGCAATTTATGTTCGATCCCGAGCGGGGGGGCGAGATCTTCAGAAAGTGGGTTTTTATGATCCGATAAAAAAAAATCGATTTCAATATTAATATTCCTGCTATTTTATGTTTCTTTGAAAAAGATGTTCAACCTACAGGAACTTTCAGGATATTTTAAAGACAGCGCGGATTTTTACAGAAATAAAATTTCGCCTTAATTAAATGAAAGGGAATTTACTTAATGAAATGAAAAAAGAAGGTGTCGTTAATATAATTTGTATACATATATGCTTTAATAGAATTTTTCTCCACTATCCCCCTCTTTTTTTCTATTCTACTCTAATGTGGACTGATTTCTTTTTTTTCTTTTTATTGAAATTCAATTCTATTATGTTCTTTGTTGTGTATTTTCCCTTTTCAACATATTTATATTGACAACAGTGTATCACCTAAATATAATCCGATTTGAGTAACGATATTTTTTGTGCGACTTTTTTATCGTTGTTTTTCTTCATTCAAATCATAAAATTGTTTGATTTGTTATGAGAGATAGAAAATCATTTTTGATGTATAGAAAATATATATATATATAAAATAGAAAGATAAAGTGTGTTATTTAAAATCTTTAAATCAAAAGTATTGTTATATAGAATTGAATAATCTATAGAAAAAAGAAAATGTTTTTCTTTTTCTATGATAGAAAAAGTTTTTCGAAAAATAAATAGGTTGTCTAGAATTTTTTTTTCTTTCTATTTTCATTCGATCTGCTCTTTTCTTTTATGTTGTTCATAATCCCTTAGAAAATTTTCTATTTTATTTCGTGTTAATTTTTTAGGTAGTTTAATGTTTTGAGTGGAGCGTGCGACTCAATTTCTTTATTTTATTTCTTTTTTATTTGATTTCTTTTTTTATTCCGATTGTATCAACATAAACTCGTTTTTTTAGGGTTGCTAACTCAACGGTAGAGTACTCGGCTTTTAAGTGCGGCTAATGTCTTTTACACATTTGTATGAAAAAAAAGATTCGTCAATACCATTGGTATAGTTTGTAAGACTACGACTGATCCTGAAAGGAATAAATGGAAAAAACAGCATGTCGTATCAATGAGGAATTCTGATACTCTTTCATTTTCCAAAAAAGGTTCCAATCCCTTGTTTGAATTATGGGGCGGAAGGTAAACAAATGAATTCAAAATTGGGTCGATTGAGTAAATGGATAGAGTTTTAGGCTTCAATTAAAATGAATTAGAGGGAAAAAAAAAATGAATTGAATTAGAGGGAAATAAAAAAGCAACGAGCTTCTTTTCTTAATTTGAAAAATTATCCAATCTAATTGTACGTTAAAAATATATTAGTAAGTACCCAATGCGGGAAAGGTAAAGGCTTTTTCATGAGCATATTTTCGATTTTTTAATGAATCCTAACTATTATCTATTCTCCACTAGGAGGAGGATGAATATGTAGAAGAAAGAGTATATTGATAAATTTTTCCAAAATCACAAGAGCGATTGACTTGAAAAAGTAAAGGATTTCTAATTCTATTTTTATATTTTAATGAACATAAATCAATTTGGTGCAAAAAAAAGAGACGATAGAAAATCCGTTGAAGAGTTTTCCTGTTTTCGAGGTACCCATTCTTTTCTTATTATCTTACTTTGTTTTTACTCTATCGCACTATGTATTATTGAATACCCCAAAATTCCGTATCCTTGCTTTAATCAAATCGACTTCAAAAAATGGGGGAACAGGAATATCAAAGATATTTAGAACTAGATCGATCTCGAAAAAATGACTTCCTATACTCACTTATCTTTCAGGAGTATATTTATACACTTGCTCATGATCATGGTTTAAATAGAAATAGATCTATTTTATTGGAAACTGTAGGTTATGACAATAAATTTAGTTTCCTAATTGTAAAACGGTTAATTATTCGAATGTATCAACAGAATCATTTGATTATTTCTGCTAATGAGTCTAACAAAAATCGATTTTTTAGATTCAACACTAAGTTGTATTATCAAATAATATCGGAGGGGTTTGCAATTATTGTAGAAATTCCATTTTCCCTACGATTCGAACCTTCTTTAGAAAATTCAGAAATAGTCAAATTTCATAATTTACGATCAATTCATTCAATATTTCCCTTTTGCGAGGATAAATTTCCACATTTAAATTATGTGTCAGATGGTTTAATACCTTATCCCATTCATCTAGAAAAATTAGTTCAAACAATTCGCTACTGGATGAAGGATCCTTCTTTTTTGCATTTATTAAGACTCTTTCTTCATGAGTATTGGAGTTGGAACAGTCCCCTTTTTCCTTTGTTGGAAAAAGTTTTTTCCTTTGTTGGAAAAAGACATTTAAGATTATTTGTATTTTTATATAATTCCTATGTATATGAATACGAATCCATTTTCGTTTTTTTTCGTATCCAATCCCTTCATTTACGATCAACATTTTTTCAAGTTCTTATTCAACGAATATATTTTTATGTAAAAGTAGATAATTTTACTGAAGTTTTTGCTAATGATTTTCAAACTACCCTACAGTTGTTCAAGGATCCTAACATGCATTATGTTAGATATCAAGGAAAATGCATTTTTGCTTCAAAGGGTACGCCTCTTCTGATAAAAAAATGGAAATATTACTTTATTAATTTATGTCAATGTCAGTTTTATGTGTGGTTTCAACCCGAACAGATTTATAAAAACCCATTATCTAAGCATTTTCTTGACTTTGTGGCTTATTTTTCAAGCGTCCAACGAAATTCTTCAGTGGTACGAAGTCAAATGCTACAAACTTCATTTCTAATAGATAATACTATGAAGAAACTCGATACAATCGTACCAATTATTGCTTTGATTGGATCATTGTCAAAAATGACATTTTGTAATGCAGTAGGATATCCCCTTAGTAAATCGACTTGGGCTGATTCATTGAATTCGCATATTCTTGACCGATTTGCGCGTATATGTAGAAATCTTTCTCATTATTATAGTGGATCCCAAAAAAAAAAGACT